TCGCTTTCAAGAGACATGGTATAACCATAGCACTGTTTATGACAATGACATTTCTGATTCTTATGGGGATCAAGAAGATTGGGAGTTGGAAATACTTAAACTTAAAGATAAGCAACTATTCTGGTTTGAAAAACCTCTTGTTACTCTTCTTTTCGACTATCAACGATGGAACCGGCCATTGCGGTATATAAACAACAACGATCGATTTCCAAATGCTGTAAGAAATGAAATGTCCCAATATTTTTTTGATACATCAAAAAGGGATGGAAACAAAATAATATCTTTCACATATCCACCAAGTTTGTCGATTTTTAATGAAATGATACAAAAAAAAATATTTTTGTCCACGACAGAAAAACTATCTCCCGAAGGCCTGTATAATCATTATAATTATTGGATTTATGCTAATGAACAAAAAAAGTATAACTTGAGCAATGAGTTCATAAATCGAATAGAAGCTCTAGACAAGGGATCTCTTGTTCTGGATGTGCTCGAACAAAAGAACCGATTGTGCAATGATGAAAATGAACAAGAATGCTTACCTAAAATGTATGATCCTTTTTTGAACGGACCATATCGTGGAAGAATCAAAAAATATTATTTCCATTCAATTAGGAATGATTCCATCACTTCGACAGGCGATTCCGTAGAAACAGTTTGGATAAATAGGATTCATGATATCCTTCCTACTTACCGAGAATTTGGACACAAAATGAATATATTTGATGGAGAATCATTATCTACAGACATTGGTGATTCATTGATCTCAATCGGTGAATTAGCCGAAGAATCAGCATCCAGTTTGAAACTACTTGCTTTATTAGCAGAACAAAGAGGAATTGATTCAGAAAACAAAATGAGATATTTGAGCTTTCCATTCGATAGAGTTACAACTGATCCGAATAATCAAACAATTAGGAATGAAGCCATTGGACTTGAAGAAATCGGGAAAAGGGTGCCCCGATGGTTATACAGATTGACCGAAGATTTAGAAGAACAGGAGGACGAAGATTTGGAAGAATCCACAGAGGATCATGGTATTCGTTCAAGAAAAGCCAAACGTGTGATAATTTTTGCTGATAATGATAACAATACCAATACTAATACTCATACTAGTACCGAGAATACTATTAATAGTACTAGTACCGAGAATACTATTAATAGTGATCAAGGAGAAGAGTTGACTTTGCTACGTTACTCACAAAAATCAGATTTTCGTAGGAATCTAATCAAAGGATCGATGCGTGCTCAAAGACGTAAAACAGTTACTTGGGAAATGTTTCAAATAAATGTCCATTCTCCCCTTTTTTTGGACAGAATAGACAAAACATTTTCTTTTTCTTTTGATATCTCAAGAATGATGAATCTCATTTTTAGGAATAGGATTGGGAAAGATCCAGAATTTCAAACTTCAGATTCTGAGAAGGCGAGGGTAAAAGAGGAAGATAAAAAAGAGGAACATAAAAAAAAGGAGGATGAACGGATAACAATAGCAGAACTTTTTGATACTATTATATTTGCTCAAGCAATAAGAGGTTCTATGCTAGTAATCCAATCGATTCTTAGAAAATACATCATATTGCCTTCATTGATAATAGCCAAAAATATTGGCCGTATGCTATTATTTCAATTCCCCGACTGGTACGAGGATTGGAAGGCGTGGAGTAAAGAAATGCATGTTAAATGCACCTATAATGGTGTTCAATTATCAGAAACAGAATTTCCAAAAGACTGGTTAACAGACGGTATTCAGATAAAGATCCTATTTCCTTTCTGTCTGAAACCTTGGCGTAGATCTAAGCTAGGATCCCATCATATAGATCGAATAAAGAAGAAAGCAAAAAAAGACAATTTTTGTTTTTTAACGATCTGGGGAATGGAAGCTGAACTACCTTTCGGTTCTCCCCGAAAAAGGCCTTCCTTTTTTAAACCCATTTGGAAAGAATTCCAACAAAAAATTACAAAAGTGAAAAAAAAAAGGTTTCTATTTCTAAGAGTTTTCAAAAAAAGAACAAAAGGGTTTCTAAAGATATCAAAAGAAAAAACAAGATGGGTTATCAAAATAGTTCTATTTATAAAAAAAAAAATGAAAGAACTTACAAAAGAAACCCTAATTGTTTTATTTGGACTGAGGAAAGTATATAAACCAAATGAAAATAGGAAAGTATATAAACCAAATGAAAATAGAAAAGATTCCATAATCAGCGATAAAATCACCCCGGAATCATCTCTTAGAGTTGGATCCATGGATTGGACAAATTATTCACTGACAGAAAAAAAAATGAAGGATCTAGCTGATAGGACAACTCCAATCAGGGATCAAATAGAAAGGATCACAAAAGACAAGAAAGATAATTTTATAACTCCAAATATAAATATTAGTCCTAACGAGAGAAGTTGTGGTGATAAAAGACCAGAATTACAGAAACATATTTGGAAGGTATTCAAAAAGGGAAGTGCCCGATTAATCCCGAAATGGAACTATTTTATGAAATCTTTTATTCAAAGAATATACATAGATATCTTTCTATATGCCATTAACATGCCCAGGGTCAATGCCCAACTTTTCCTTGAATTAAGAATTAGAAAAAAAATGATCGATAAATACATTTACAATGATGAAACAAATCAAAATACAATTCATTTTATTTCGACTATCAAATCGCTTTCTAATATTACTAATATTAGTCATTCTAATATTAGTATTAATAATTCACAGATTTATTGTGACTTATCTTCTTTGTCCCAAGCATATGTATTTTATATATTATCACAAACCCAAGTTTTAAACAAGTATTACTTGAAATCCCTATTTCAACATGACGGAGAATATCCTTTTATTAAGGATAAAATAAAGGACTATTTTTTGACACGAGGAATATTTCATTCTGAATCAAGATATAAGCAACTGCCGAATTGTAGAATGAATGAATGGAAAAATTGGTTAAGGGGTCATTATCAATATAATTTATCTCATACTAGATGGTCTCGATTAGTACCGCGAAAGTGGCGAAATGGGGTCAATCAACACCATAGGATTAAAAAAAAAAACTCAAAAAAATGGGATTCATATGAAAAAGACCAATTAATTCATTACGAGAAAGATAATTCTTATGCAGTGGATTCATTACCGAGTCCTAAAAAAAAAATGGAAAAACATTACAAATATGATCTTTTATCACATAAATATATTAATTATGGATATAGGAAGGACTCATATATTTATGGATCGCCATTACAAATAAACGGGGATCGAGAGATTCCATACAATTACAACACACATAAATCCGAACCTTTTTATGTACCAGGCGATATAGCTATTAGCGATTATCTAGGAGAGGAATATATTATCAGTACGGATAAAAATCCGGATAGAAAATATTTGGATTGGAGAATCATCCATTTTTGTCTTAGAAACAATAAAAATATCAATATTGAGACCTGGGGCAATATGAATACCGAGATCGACGCTAATAAAAATACTAAGATTGGGACTAATGATTATCAAATAATTAATAAGAAAGGGATATTTTATCTCACGACTCATCAAGAAATTAACCCGAGAAATCAAAAAAAGAACCTTTTTGATTGGATGGGAATGAATCAAGAAATCCTATATCGTCCTAGATCAAATCTTAAATCTTGGTTCTTCCCAGAATTTATGCGACTTTATGAGGCATATAAGACGAAACCTTGGATCATACCAACCCAATTACTTATTTTCCATTTTGATGGAAATCAAAAAAAAGATCTTCATATATCATCTAATCAAAAAGAACATCTTGAATTAGAGACTCAGAACCAAGAAGAAAAAAAACGACAGGACAAAAAAAATCCTGGATCAGATGCACAAAACCAAAAAGATGTTGAAGAGGATTCAACGCGATCAGACAGTAAGAAACGTAGCAAGAAAAAGAAACCCAAGAGCAAAAGCAATAAGGAAGCGGAACTAGACTTCTTCCTGAAAAGATATTTTCTTTTTCAATTGAGATGGGACGACCCCTTGAATCAAAAAAGGATCAATAATATCAAGGTATATTGTCTCCTACTTAGGTTGATGGATCCAAAAGAAATTGCCCTAGCCTCTATTCAAAGGGGAGAAATGTGCCTGGCTGCAATGAAGATTCAGAAGGATCTAGCCGTTACAGAATTGATAAAAAGGGGAATATTGATTCTCGAACCGGTTCGTCTGTCTATTAAATGGGATGGACAATTTATTATGTATCAAACCATAGGTATTTCCTTGGTACATAAGAGTAAGCACAAAACTAATCGAAGATGCCGAGAAAAAAGATATGTTGATGAGAATTATTTCGATATATCCATTGAACAACATGGAAAGATGCTTGTGAATAGAGACAAGAAGAATCATGATTTGCTTGTTCCTGAAAATATTCTATCTCTTAGACGTCGTAGAGAATTGAGAATTCTAATTCGTTTCAATTCCGAAAATAGGAACATTGTGAATAGAAATCCAGTATTTTTGAATGGGAATGGCTCACATAACTGTGAGCAATTTGTGGATAGGGACAAGCATCTTGATACAGATACAAATAAATTCATTAAATGGAAATTGTTTATTTGGCCCAATTATCGATTAGAAGATTTAGCTTGCATGAATCGCTATTGGTTTGATACCAATAATGGAAGTCATTTCAGTATGTCAAGGATATATATGTATCCACGATTCAGAATTAGTTAATGGTACAATCAATTTCCTATACATCCCATATCCGATATATGGGACAGGCATATGTGCACACACGTCATGTTATATTCTGATAATGATACTGATTCAGTGATGTATCAATTGGATCTAGGAGTGAATCAGCAGGATCTTCTTAGGTCCAAATCATTCTGATTCGGAAGTGCAAGAATATTCCATGTATTTCTTTATATCCGAATCAAATCAAAAAATCCACTTTTTTTTTTTTGATTTGATTAATTTGATCGAAACTTGATAGAAACAAAAAAGTAGTATATGAATAAATCCGGATTATTGTCTGCACCAGATCGAAATGACTGGCATTATTATTCCTGATCGTAAAAATCCATATCTGTGGAAAAGAAAGGAACAAAAATAGAAGAATTCTTTTGATTTTATGTTATGGTAAAAAAATCGTTCATCTTAGTTATTCCGCAAGAGGAAAAGAAAGGGTCTGTTGAATTTCAAATATCCAGTTTCACCAATAAAATACGGAGACTTACTTCACATTTGGAATTGCACAGAAAAGACTATTTATCTCAGAGAGGTCTGCGGAGAATTCTTGGAAAACGTCAACGGTTGCTGGCTTATTTGTCAAAGAAAAATCGAGTACGTTATAAGGAATTAATCAGTCAGTTGGATATTCGTGAGCCAAAGACTCATTAATTGGAAAATTTGTTTGAATTATTCGGTTAATTTGATCTTGAATTTTGATGAATCTAGTTTCGTTTTCAGAAAGTCATGAAATAATGAATCGGGGAAGAAAACATATGACTGTACCAGCTACAAGAAAAGACCTCATGATAGTCAATATGGGTCCTCACCACCCATCAATGCATGGTGTTCTTCGACTCATTGTTACTCTAGATGGTGAAGATGTTATTGACTGTGAACCCATATTGGGTTATTTACACAGAGGGATGGAAAAAATTGCAGAAAACCGAACAATTATACAATATCTCCCTTATGTAACACGTTGGGATTATTTAGCTACTATGTTCACAGAAGCAATAACAGTAAATGCACCAGAAGAATTGGGAAATATTCAAATACCTAAAAGAGCCAGTTATATCAGAGTAATTATGCTGGAACTGAGTCGTATAGCTTCTCATTTGTTATGGCTTGGGCCTTTTATGGCTGATATCGGTGCACAGACTCCTTTCTTCTATATTTCCAGAGAGAGAGAATTACTATATGATCTATTTGAAGCTGTCACAGGTATGCGAATGATGCATAATTATTTCCGTATCGGGGGAGTAGCTGCTGATTTACCTCATGGCTGGATAGATAAATGTTTGGATTTCTGCGATTATTCTTTAACAGGAGTTGCTGAATATCAAAAGCTTATTACGCGCAATCCTATCTTTTTGGAACGAGTTGAAGGAGTGGGCATTATTGGTGGAGAGGAAGCAATAAATTGGGGTTTATCAGGACCAATGCTACGAGCTTCCGGAATACAATGGGATCTTCGTAAAGTCGACCATTATGAGTGTTATGATGAATTAGATTGGGAAGTCCAGTGGCAAAAAGAAGGAGACTCATTAGCTCGTTATTTAGTAAGAATCGGTGAAATGACGGAATCCATAAAAATTATTCAACAGGCTCTGGAAGGAATTCCGGGGGGGCCCTATGAAAATTTGGAAGTCCGGCGCTTTGATAGAGCAAGGGATTCCGAATGGAATTATTTTGAATATAGATTCATTAGTAAAAAGCCTTCTCCCACTTTTGAATTGTCAAAGCAAGAACTTTATGTGAGAGTGGAAGCCCCAAAGGGAGAATTAGGTATTTTTCTGATAGGAGATAATAGTGTTTTCCCCTGGAGATGGAAAATTCGTTCACCAGGTTTCATCAATTTGCAAATTCTTCCTCAGCTGGTTAAAAGAATGAAATTGGCTGATATCATGACGATACTAGGTAGTATAGATATTATTATGGGAGAAGTTGATCGTTGAAATGATAATTGATACGACAGAAGTACAAGCTATTAATTCTTTTTCCAGATCGGAATCCTCAAAAGAGTTCTATGGACTCATATGGCTGCTTGTGCCTATTTTTACTCCTGTATCGGGAATCTTAATAGGGGTATTAGTGATTGTGTGGTTAGAAAGAGAAATATCCGCAGGGATACAACAACGCATTGGGCCTGAATACGCCGGTCCCTTGGGGATTCTTCAAGCTCTAGCAGATGGGACAAAATTACTTTTCAAAGAAGATCTTCTCCCATCTAGAGGAGATATTCGTTTATTCAGTGTCGGACCCTCCATAGCGGTCATATCAATTCTACTGAGTTATTCAGTAATTCCTTTTGGCTATCGCCTTATTATAGCCGATATCAGTATAGGTGTTTCTTTATGGATTGCCATTTCAAGTATTGCTCCCATTGGACTTCTTATGTCAGGATATGGGTCGAATAATAAATATTCTTTTTCAGGTGGTCTACGAGCTGCTGCTCAATCTATTAGTTATGAAATACCATTAACTCCATGTGTGTTATCAATATCTCTACGTGTGATTCGTTGGAACATTAACTTTTACCTCTTTCCTAGAAAAAAGGAAAGAGGTTGAATAGATAGAATACCTATCTTTATTTTTATTCATCATTCGGATCGATGAGCTAAACCAGATAGTTAATTGAGTCAAACAAAACAGCTTATGAATTCGCAGTAAGAAGATTGAGTCTCATTCCCTATGTACGAGAGTAAAGTGGAAGTAAACATAAGCAGTGGAAACTGTTTACCCCAGGATCAGTTGATTAGTCATCATGTCTTGAAGCGGGTGCAAAAGATCAACTGTATGGAGTTTACACTATTGTATGTATTACCATACCGGGGATCAATCAAAAATGAGTGGACGGTTAGAAACACCAAGGTTCACAAAGGATTAGTAATGGAGATGTTGTAAGGTATCCAAAGGGATATTTCTGCATTAAAAGGAATCATAATGAGGGCTTGAGGTTGGTAGAAATGATCAAGCAGTACTTCCCCATGATCCCGATCCAGAGTATGCTCCTATCCACTGATTAAAGAATGACTATCAGGAACGAAGTAATCCTTTATTTTCTAGAGCCCCTTCTGCGAACGAAGAACAGGAACGAAAGAAATCGAATGCAATAGGAAAAATAAATATAGAATAGAAATAATAAGAGGTTTTTGTTTATTCTTTCTTTCCTCCATCCATACTCATTCATCCAGATGGAATTATTCTCATGATTCATGAACTAGTGTAATGTCTAATTATTCTTCGTAATCGAAAGATATGGGTCCAAATATCTATTAACGAGTATTTTATTGAAGGATCAAGTTATTACTGAACAAAGAAAAATCGTAAAGGATGAGATGGATTCAGAAGCTCTTTTTATTCGTTATTAATTAAAGCAGACAGAATTTCATTGGTCTAATTCGGGACATTCCGATGCATCTTTACTCTACCCTACAAATATGCCGAGGTAATACCAAACCAATCCTTAGATTTCTTCGTGGCCATCGAGGAGCCGTATGAGGCTGAGGTCTCATGTACGGTTCTGGAATAGAGATGGGACAGTGATGTTATCATCGACTATGATTATCTAACAGTTCAAGTACAGTTGATATAGTCGAGGCACAGTCAAAATATGGATTTTGTGGGTGGAATCTGTGGCGTCAACCTATAGGGTTTATAGTTTTTCTAATTTCTTCCCTAGCGGAATGTGAGAGATTGCCCTTTGATTTACCAGAAGCAGAAGAGGAATTAGTAGCAGGTTATCAAACCGAATATTCAGGTATCAAATCTGGTTTATTTTACGTTGCTTCTTACCTAAATCTACTAGTTTCTTCATTATTTGTAACAGTTCTTTACTTAGGCGGATGGAATCTTTCTATTCCGTACATATCAATTCCTGAACTTTTCGGAATAAATAAAACTGGTGGAGTCTTTGGAAGCACAATCGGTATCCTTATTACATTAGCAAAAGCTTATCTGTTCCTGTTCGTTCCTATCACAACAAGATGGACTTTACCCAGGATGAGAATGGACCAACTTTTAAATCTTGGATGGAAATTTCTTTTACCTATTGCTCTAGGTAATCTATTATTGACAACTTCTTCCCAACTCCTTTCATTTTAATAGAATATGATATTCTAGATTCATAACCTCTCTGAAGCAAGAGAAAGAAACATCCAATTATTCATGGATATCCACGATATGTTCCCTATGCTGAATGGATTCATGAATTATGGTCAACAAACAGTACGAGCTGCAAGGTACATTGGTCAAAGTTTCATGATTACCTTATCTCACACGAATCGTTTACCTGTAACTATTCAATATCCTTATGAAAAATCGATCACATCAGAACGTTTCCGTGGTCGAATCCACTTTGAATTTGATAAGTGCATTGCTTGTGAAGTATGTGTTCGTGTATGCCCTATAGATCTACCCGTTGTTGATTGGAGATTGGAAACAGATATTAGAAAAAAACGATTGCTTAATTATAGTATTGATTTTGGAATCTGTATATTTTGTGGTAACTGCGTCGAGTATTGCCCGACAAACTGTTTATCAATGACTGAAGAATATGAACTTTCTACTTATGATCGTCACGAATTGAATTATAATCAAATTGCTTTGGGTCGATTACCAATGTCAGTAATTGGAGATTACACAATTCAAACAATTATGAATTCGACTCAAATGAAAATAGCCATGGATAAATCCCTTGATTCAAGAACGATTACCAATTACTAAGATAAAGTTTTAATCTAAAGGAGGGAAGTTTCTTTCATTTTGGTTGGTCAGTAACTACAAATCATAACTATATTTGATTTGTTAGAATACAAGTTTGATTTGGATTTAGAATATATTCATATATCTGCTATCCGCGATGATTTCGAAAAATGAAGAACTATTCTTTCGGATACATAAGCGGGATTGATCCAATAACTGTAACTGTATCTACAATCCACACCACATTAGGATTCAATTTCATTAAGAACGTATCAATACAAAAAAAAATAGGGTAACTTCTTTTCCTTTTTTTTTTTACTGGCCTGGTCAGTAAGGTAAGGTCATGAAATATTTCTACTTATTTATTTTATCTCATATTTTGCACATAATGGATTTACCTGGACCAATACATGATATTTTTTTAGTATTTCTGGGATCAGGTCTTATATTAGGCGGTCTGGGAGTGGTATTACTTACCAATCCAGTTTATTCTGCCTTTTCATTGGGATTGGTTCTTGTTTGTATATCCTTATTCCATATTCCATCGAACTCCTATTTTGTAGCTGCTGCACAGCTCCTTATTTACGTTGGAGCCATAAATGTCTTAATCGTATTTGCTGTGATGTTCATGAATGGTTCAGAATATTACAATTATTTCCACCTTTGGACCGTCGGAGACGGGGTCACTTCACTGATTTGTACAAGTATTCTTTTTTCTCTAATTAAGACTATCCTAGATACGTCATGGTACGGGATTATTTGGACTACAAGATCAAACCAGATCATAGAGCAAGACCTGATAAGTAACGTTCAACAGATTGGGATTCATTTATCAACAGATTTTTATCTTCCATTTGAACTCATTTCTATAATTCTTTTAGTTGCTTTGGTAGGTGCAATTGCTATGGCTCGTCAGGAATAAATACTTAGGATTAGAAATCCAAAATCAAATAAATGAAAATAAAGAAACAAGAAATAAGGTCTTGTTCTGTGTTATCACATCTATTTTCCTTCAATTCTACTTTCATATTGTTGATATATTGATTGAATTGAAAAGTTTGTTTTTAGTTCGACCCATTCCCAATACCTTCCTTTGTCCCGTACTTCTTATATTCTAGTCAACCGAATCCGTTAAATTCTTTGTTGTTCATATTGAAATGAATCGAGATTTATGAGGAGTTGGTCAATGATGCTCGAACATGTACTTGTTTTGAGTGCCTATTTATTTTCTATCGGTATCTATGGCTTGATCACAAGCCGAAACATGGTTAGAGCACTTATGTGTCTTGAGCTTATACTGAATGCTGTTAATATAAATCTCGTAACATTTTCTGATTTATTTGATAGTCGCCAATTAAAAGGAGACATTTTCTCAATCTTCGTTATAGCGATTGCAGCCGCTGAAGCAGCTATTGGGCCAGCTATTGTTTCGTCCATCTATCGTAACAGAAAATCAACTCGTATCAATCAATCTAATTTGTTGAATAAATAGTCGTAATCATATAAATAAAGACATATAGTTATAGTATAGAATATTCACCAAACCAATTAGAATTAGCAAAATGTGTACGACTCATATCATATAACCATGTTTGGTGAAACGTAAGAAATCAAATCAAAGTATCTTGGCCCTTTCTCATGAACAGATCCAGAAAGAAATTGATTACAAAAAATTCTGGTAACCCACTGATTCGTCTGGTGTCTACAATATACGATTCATTTACTACTGATTCTACCGGATTGAAAATTTATGACATTCAAAAAATTTATAGATCCAATGTCACATTCAGTCAAAATTTATGATACATGTATAGGGTGTACTCAATGTGTACGAGCCTGCCCCACAGATGTATTGGAAATGATACCTTGGGACGGATGTAAAGCTAAGCAAATTGCTCCTGCTCCAAGAACGGAGGACTGTGTAGGTTGTAAGAGATGTGAATCTGCTTGTCCAACAGATTTCTTGAGTGTACGAGTTTATTTATGGTATGAGACAACTCGCAGCATGGGTCTAGCTTATTGACACGTCCCAGAAAACTCCTCTTGAATCCATTTGATTTCTCTTTACCGACAAAAACCCGTACTCGATAAAAGAGATTATTCCGAGCACGGGTTTTTCTGGTCAAAGTGTATCTTGTCTTTACCACGAGTCATTTTCCTTGGTTAACAATAATTGTTGTTTTGCCGATATCCGCGGGTTCTTCAATTGGATTTCTTCCTTATAGAGGAAATAAGGCGGTTAGATGGTATACTATATGCATATGCATATTGGAACTCCTTCTAACAACCTATGCATTCTGTTATCATTTCCAATTGGACGATCCATTAATCCAATTGGAGGAGGATTATAATTGGATAAATCTTTTTGATTTTAACTGGAGACTGGGGATCGATGGACTTTCGATGGGCCCTGTTTTATTGACGGGATTCATCACTACTTTAGCTACTTTAGCGGCTTGGCCAGTTACTCGAGATTCGCGATTGTTCCATTTTCTGATGTTAGCAATGTACAGTGGTCAAATAGGATCATTTTCGTCTCGAGACCTCTTACTTTTTTTCATGATGTGGGAGTTAGAATTAATTCCTATTTACCTACTTTTATCCTTGTGGGGGGGGAAGAAACGTCTGTACTCAGCTACAAAGTTTATTTTGTACACTGCAGGGGGTTCTATTTTTCTCTTAATGGGAGTTTCGGGTATGGGTTTATATAGTTCCAATGAACCAACATTCAATTTTGAAACATTAACTAATCAATCGTATCCCGTGGCATTAGAAATAATATTTTATATTGGCTTCTTTATTGCTTATGCCGCCAAATCACCGATTATACCCCTCCATACATGGTTACCAGATACCCATGGAGAAGCACATTACAGTACATGTATGCTTCTAGCTGGAATCTTATTAAAAATGGGAGCATATGGATTGGTTCGAATCAATATGGAATTATTACCCCACGCCCATTCTATATTTTCTCCCTGGTTGATGATAATAGGAGCTATTCAAATAATCTATGCAGCTTCAACTTCTCCCGGTCAGCGCAATTTAAAAAAGAGAATTGCCTATTCCTCCGTATCTCATATGGGTTTCATAATCATAGGAATTGGTTCCATAACCGATACAGGACTCAATGGGTCTATTTTACAAATAATCTCTCATGGATTTATTGGTGCTGCACTTTTTTTCCTGGCAGGAACGACTTACGATAGAATACGTCTTGTTTATCTTGACGAAATGGGTGGAATAGCCATACTAATGCCAAAAATGTTTATGATGTTCAGTAGCTTCTCGATGGCTTCTCTTGCATTGCCCGGAATGAGTGGTTTTGTTGCAGAATCGGTAGTATTTTTGGGAATAATTACCAGCCCGAAATACTTTTTATTCCCAAAAATACTAATTACTTTTGTAATGGCAATTGGAATGATATTAACTCCTATTTATTCATTATCTATGTCACGCCAGATCTTCTATGGATACAAGCTATTCAATGTTTCAAACTCTTATTTTGTGGATTCTGGACCACGAGAACTATTTATTTTGATCTGTATCCTTTTACCCGTAATAGGTATTGGTATTTATCCCGATTTCGTTCTCTCACTATCAGTTGACAAGGTAGAAGCTATTCTATCTAGTTACTTTCATAGATAGCTTTCATGGATAAGGACAAGGCCGAAAATCCTGCGATTTACCCAAAAATACTTCTCTGCACAATGGAAAAAGAGAAAAGAAGTGTTCTTTTTCCTTATCTCAAGTCAAAAATTAAATTAAATGAATTGAAATTGTAATCAGATACATATGGATTTTTTGAGAACCATTTGAATTACTACTTGATTCGAATGATTCTCAAAAAATAGCACAAGCTTTTCCTTATATATGGGACGATGCTTCTTGGTATTCTTCAGTTCATTTCTTTATCTTTACTTTAAACTTTAATTAGATGTTTCATGTGAATGAACCATAACTATGTAATCCTATTCCTAATAGATTGACTCCGAAATAGCAGATCCAAATTATAAGAAATCCCATAGAAGCCACAATTGCCGAATTCATACCTTGTAAACTTTTATTTGTTCTAGTATGTGAATAAATTGCGGATATAGTCCAAGTAATAAATGCCCAAGTTTCCTTGGGGTCCCAATTCCAATAAGATCCCCATGCCTCATTAGCCCATACTGCTCCCGAAAGAATACCTATAGTTGAAAAGGTAAACCCTAGGCCAATGACACGATAACTCCAATGATCCAATCGCTGAGTCAATTGATACCTGTGATAATTTCTAAATAAAAGAAAAGAAGTGTTTTTCAAAAGACTTCTTTTTTCATTCAAGTATTTGATCTCACCAAACGAAAATGGCCAGATTAATAAATGATTTGTAAAACCAATCATATCTATGTTTTTTCTAAATGTAATCACTAGAAGAGCTATTGATAATAATGATCCACATAAAAGAGCTGCGTAGCTCAATAACATCATACTTACGTGCATCATTAACCAATGGGATTGTAGAGCAGGTACTAATATTGCGGATTGATGTATTTCAGTTGAAAGCCCCGAAGTGGCAAAGCTTTGGGTACAAATAGCACTTGGCGCGGTTATTGTGCTGAAATGATTCTTATGGTTCTTAAAATATGGAACCATAAGAATAAGAGAGAAACTCCACGAAAGGAACATTAATGATTCATATAAATCATTTAAGGGGAAATGCCCTGAATAAATCCAACGAGTAACCAATAATCCTGTTATACAGAAAAACGTAGCTATCATGCCTTTTTCTGACGAGTCACATAGTCCTACGATTTCGTAGACTAATAAAGTCATCAAATGGGCCGTAATGACGATTGCAATGATTGAAAAAGAGATGTGAGTTAATATATGTTCTAAAGTCACAAATATCATAAAAAAAAATCATTAAAAAAAAAGGGGGGGGGTCCTTCCATTATGGAATGGAAATCAGGAATTCAATTTCTTATAGGATCCCCTGTACCACTTTTAGGAGATGCCGCCACTCGGATTCGAACCGAGATGCTCTAGCACTGCTTCCTAAGAGCAGCGTGTCTACCAATTTCACCATGGCGGCTTGCTCGAAATAATAATAGCCTATCCATAGGAAAGCGTCGAGATTGAAGGATTTAATCCAATCCATTTTTAGGAAAAATTCCAATCAATAAAGAGTCGTTCAAATATTCATTTGAACGTTCAATAATCCTTAGTATGGCGCTATAGTGTCAGTATTAAAAATACACTTTTGCGTAGTAGTATATGTTCTCCTGGAACAGTTGGAACTAGATAGTTATGTCTTTAGTTGAGGGATAGAAGTCAGAATTGTCCTTTTTTTTTGATGATTCATTTATCTGATTCCACGGATCCCAAATCCAAATTTGAGTAATGAAGAAAACAAATAGGAATTTTTATGTATCAAATTATGTATCAAAATGGAATCACTAATCCAAGTCCAAGAGGCTTTTGTAAATCTTTGGATAAAATAGCTTGGTATCAATGATTGTGATACTCATTATGTACATAATTCGTCTTAGGATCTGCCCCATTTTTGGTTATTGGGCATATAAAAACTGAATTTCCATTTTGATCAGAACCCTACTCATAATAACAAAATGTTGATTGATCCTCCGGTCCAATCAAAACAGAGGATTCATTTTTGATCACAGAAGATTCACTCATTCGTCGTACATAAATATAGATATAAATGGGATCCAGGAACGTTTATTAATACAAATTAGGTCGAAACAATAGGTAGTATATGTAGTGAGTGATAGAGTTATAAACTCTTAAAAATATCTGAATTTATAAAATATAAAAAATAATAATGATAAGGTATCATATAAAGTAAGAATTTTATTGAAAAGTTGAAAGTATAAAGATAAAGAAAGTATCTAGTGGATTTTCCTTCACTCCTCGTAGACAGTGTTCCTTATCGAGTTATAATCCAAATACATTCAATTGACCAAGCATGGAAAACAATTTGATCCGATGTGTGGAAGTGTAATTTGAAATTAAAAAATGGGGAGAGGGATTGGCATCAGGAACTACTAAAGAGTCTTTCATTAATGAAAATAGAAAAATAAATGAATTTCAATGATCCATTGATTTTTATTACATATCTGATATCTGTATGGGACAAAAAGAATAAAATGAAAATAAAAAAGGAGTTCTAACATCGTTCATACTTGTTGCAGATATTCCAAAAATATACATAAAAATATACATGATATATAACTATTGGGATACATAATCCAATTCCAATTTCCAAAAACAAAAATCCGATTTTTGTTTTTGGCATTGTTATTGTAAAAAGTGAATCGATGGGAAAAACGACAATTCCCATCTCGCGAATAAAAAAAAAAAAAAAATGTACTTACTTACTTACTATAGTGAAACCTTGTATCTTGTGTCTAACCACTTCATTTTTCTTTTTTGTTTTTCAAACAAAAAAAAAAAAAAGAAAAAATAGTACCGTTTTTTGGAACCAGTAGACAGAAGAATTCTTATTCTACATATCATAACAGGTAGTTATATCTGATATTAATAAGTTCAGAATATTAGTATTAGTTGATGTGATTCATCTTATAAATTATAAATCATCCAATGATTCTAAGGGTTTATTATTTGTTTGTCGCACGAAAAAAACTTTTTGAATGCCCGGTAGAAACAGATTTAGCTAAAGAAAAAGCTTTTACTGCGGTCCAATATCCCTTTCTCCTCCAAATATTTCTACGAATACGCTTTTTTGACATAGAAGTACGTTTCTTTGGAACCGCCATTCAAAAATAAAGGAGATTACTCATTTTTATAGTTGGATGTGAAAGACATGTATTGTTCAAAATGGACCGTTCTTTCTATTCATTATCCATATCTATACTTATTCCATAGATGAGACTTCTTTCATAACATAAAAAACTATACGCGCGCATTTCATATTTCATATAGTTTCATTTTCATATAGTATGACTAGGAATAAAAAAGAGAAAATGATGTGAGTCTCTAAATATAACTCTCACAGAAAAGAAATAAAATGAATCTTTTTTTTTTCGCATCTATGCTAGATACAATGTTTGAAGAAAGAATAATCCGTACTCATTCGTATCCCTAATATCGTCATTTTCATCTATGGAATCCACTTTAATATTTTTATAAAAAAAATATTAATCGAATCGGTTCCTATTGGTTCCCATTGATAAGACTGAATAAAGGGTTCCAATTCCTATTTGAGTCTATTTATATAGCGCCATGGTACATTTAAATTATTGAGTTTAATAAATCGAAAAACTGAAGAACCATTATCTAATCTCAAGAAAACAATAACGTAACATTTTTCCATCAATTGATCAAGCTAAAGCATCTAAAGCATAGGGTGTCACTAATTTCAATTGAAACGGGACTAGTCGCCAATCTGTTAAATGATACATTACTTTATAATTTAATTTTTTTTTTTTTAAGAAAATAAAGGTCATTTTCGTTTTTAGTTCTATGGGAAATGACGAGCATCATAGAATTTCCCATAAGATGAGTCTATTGAAAGCCAATAAATCAGTTCTACTTAGTTAATGACTCCGAATAAAATAACTAAAATAACTAGGTCTTATTTGATTGGGTCGAGTTATTGATGGGTCTCATGATCCATATCAGAATCAAGGACTTTTTTTTAGTGTAGTTTTTTCCTTACTATGAAAGATATAAATATCCTTACTTACCTTACTTAATAGTGTAGTGGAATAAAATATCATATTCTGTATCTTAAATCTTAATGAGTACCTTAGGTAATAACTAGTTGGTAACCATTAACTAATGACTTGGTCATATCATCTGACCAATTCAAACTTTTTGGTTTGAATTGCAGAAATACGTGGGAAAGCATAATTTATAATAATTATAAATTATAAATATTATTTCCTATTTAATAAATATTATATTGCATTTTTGTTCTTTCATATCATTATTTTTTTTTTTTTTTTTATTGCTCCTTCAAAAAGAGATAATAGCTGGTGAATCGGAAACAATTGACAAGAATAATAAATAATAAATAAATAAAAAAAAAAAATTGATTTTATCATGGAACGTACATATGACTATGCATGG